TAATAACGAATAGAAAGGAATTAATGACTTGGACTGGGTATTAACGGTCAATCTCCGGTAGAAGGTTCCGTCGGAACAATTATTTATTTCAGGTACCTCTTAAATAAAAAAAAAAAGAGAGAAAATGTGGGGAGAAATGACAAGAAGATATTGGAACATGAATTTTGAAGAGATGATGAAAGCAGGAGTTCATTTTGGCCATGGTACTAGGAAATGGAACCCTAGAATGGCACCTTACATCTCTTCAAAGCGTAAAGGTATTCATATTACAAATCTTACTCGAACTGCTCGTTTTTTGTCAGAAGCCTGTGATTTAGTTTTTGATGCAGCAAGTATAGGAAAACACTTCTTAATAGTTGGTACCAAAAATAAAGCAGCCAATTCAGTAGCATCAGCTGCAATAAGGGCTCGGTGTCATTATGTTAATAAAAAATGGCTCGGTGGTATGTTAACGAATTGGTCCACTACAGAAATGAGACTTCATAGGTTCAGGAACTTGAGATCGGAACAAAATACGGGGAAATTCAACTGTCTCCCGAAAAGAGATGTAGCAATGTTGAAGAGGCAATTATCTCACTTGCAAACCTATCTGGGCGGGATCAAATATATGACGGGGTTACCCGATATTGTAATCATCGTTGATCAGCAAGAAGAATATACGGCTCTTCGAGAATGTCTCACTTTGGGGATTCCAACAATTTGTTTAATCGATACAAATTGTGACCCGGATCTCGCAAATATTCCGATTCCAGCGAACGATGACGCTATAGCTTCAATCCGATTGATTCTTAACAAATTAGTATCCGCAATTTGTGAGGGCGGTTCTAGCTATATAAGAAATTGTTGATTAATAATAGGATAAGTCAATGACTTTGGAAACTCCATAAATTGATTGAATCGGTTACTATCCCTGAGTCTCAAAAAAGAGATCAAAATCACTGGGGATATTATGTGATCACTTGGGATCCGAAATATACGATTGATTCAAAGTAGACGAGTTGAGAAAGAGATACGAGATGGCTGAATCAAAATAATTCCTTTTTAAGTTCTATTTATGTCAGAGGGCAATATGAATGTTTTACCCTGTTCCATCAACTCACTAAAAGTGTTATACGATATATCCGATGTGGAAGTAGGCCAACATTTTTATTGGCAAATAGGGGGTTTCCAAGTCCATGCCCAAGTACTTATCACTTCTTGGGTTGTAATTGCTATCTTATTAGGTTCAGCCACTATAGCTGTTCGGAATCCACAAACCATTCCAACCGACGGTCAGAATTTCTTCGAATATGTCCTCGAATTCATTCGAGACTTGAGCAAAACTCAGATTGGAGAAGAATATGGTCCTTGGGTTCCCTTTATTGGAACTATGTTCCTATTTATTTTTGTTTCTAACTGGTCAGGTGCCCTTTTACCCCGGAAAATCATACAGTTACCGCATGGAGAGTTAGCTGCACCCACGAATGATATAAATACTACTGTTGCTTTAGCTTTACCTACGTCAGTGGCATATTTCTATGCGGGTCTTACCAAAAAAGGATTGGGTTATTTCGGTAAATACATTCAACCAACTCCAATACTTTTACCAATTAACATCCTAGAAGATTTCACAAAACCCTTATCACTTAGTTTTCGACTTTTCGGGAATATATTAGCGGATGAATTAGTAGTTGTTGTTCTTGTTTCTTTAGTACCTTCGGTGGTTCCTATACCTGTCATGTTCCTTGGATTATTCACAAGCGGGATTCAGGCTCTTATTTTTGCAACTTTAGCCGCAGCTTATATAGGTGAATCCATGGAGGGTCATCATTGACTAGCTTCCGAAATGGTCTTAAAAAAAAGCTTATCCCAACTCATACCGGTATATACGATCTAGAATAGGAGCAAAAAAAAAAATGTATGATATTAGAGAATTAAAAAAAAGTAAGGGGGGTTGAGCTGGGTATATGTAAGGGCTCTAAGCCAATCCCTGTATATGTTTCGAAGAATGATTCTAGAATCCGGTTCAATAGAAGATACGGATGGTTTACGTTATTAAAGAAACAATGTATATGTGATATTAGATATTCACTAGTTATATATGGGCTATCCATATATATTATTTCCCATCCCACTGAATTTAGACGGATTCCAATGCAAGCCCTTCCGTTTTATCTGTGACTGTGGATTGAATGAATAAACAAATGAAGTCAAGCATGCATATAGAAGAGAAAGAGCGAAGAATTGAAAGAATGGAATGGTTCGGAACAAAGAAATGGAAGAATTGGAACCATATAGATTTACAAAGACTCCACGGATAGGAACTAAAAACGAGATATCGAAGTAGCTCTGATGATTCAGTAATATTATTATTTCAATTCAGAGTTCTTAGTTCTTTTTTTTTTTTCGGATAGATCTTAAGTGATGGAATAATGAAGTAATAATTCATCGGTTGATTGTATCATTAACCATTTCTTTTTTTTGGTGCGAGGAACTTAATATGAATCCATTGATTTCTGCC